ATCATGGTCTTTCAATCGTTCGTAAACTTGTGTATGAAGATAACCAATTCGGTCGTTGGGGTCGGACTCTATTATGGATTTCTAACTACATTCTCCATAAAGCCCGCTTATCTATTCCTTTTCGTTGAAGAACCCGAGCAGAAGGCAGCAGCAATAACTGGTTTGATTATGGGCCAGCTCGTGAGGTTCATGTCGATCTATAATAGGCCTCTGCATCTACTATTGTGGACACCTCATATAGTAACTGTACTATTTCTACCGTATCTGTTGTTTTATTTCGCAGCCGACAATTGGGACTATACTATCACTACCAGTACCAGAAGCAATTTCCTCATTTTCCTAAATACTTTCATTTTTCAATTAGCCAACCAGATCCTTTTACCAAATTCAACGTTAGCCAGATTAGTCAACGTTTATATGTTTCGATGCAACAACAAGATGTTATTTGTAACAAGTAGTTTTGTTGGTTGGTTAATTGGTCACATTTGTTTCCTTTTAGTCTCGAAAAGAGTCTTGGACTGGATACGGATCTATCTTTTGAGTAGATCTAAGAAGGAACTTGTGTCAGCATTGGATAAGTACATTTATAAGTACTTTGGGGCAAAATTTCAGGTCCGTTTTTCATACTTTCAGTACCGTGTGTCAGAATTGAATAAGTACATTAACTCAGAATTGAATAAATACAAAAAGAAGATTTATCAGTACCTTGTTAGGTCCCTTGGGGAAGAATTTGAATTCCTTATGCGAACCTTTCGGTGGGTTGTGTCAGAAATTCAGTACTTGCTGTTAATAAACTTGAGGAGAAACACGGGTCGGTTCGTGAATATTTTCTTATTTGTTACCTGTGTCTACTATTTAGGCAGAATACCTTTATTCATTTTTCCACATCCACTGACACGCGTCCAAGCCCCACTACTGAAACTAAATTGGTTAGCCAGACAAGGCCGAGAAGCTGACACTTACTGGGAGGACGAGGAAGAGGAAACGGAAGAGGAAAAGAAAGAGGAAAACAAAGAGGAGATTGCACGAAAAAAAGTGCTATTCAAAGAAGAAATTCCTCCCCATCCTTGGGGAGCGGATCTGGATGAAGAAAAAGATCAAAAAGAACCCATAGTGGTGGAAGACATTTTAGCGTCCGATTTTTATAAGTTTCAATGGACTCGTCCAGTACGATACATAAGCAATCAACACTTTTTTGGGGCTGTAAGAAAGGAAGTTTCACAATATTTTTTTGATACATGCCGAAGTGATGGAAAAAAAAGAATATCTTTTACAGATCCTCCTAGTTTTTCTAGTTTTAAGGAACTGACGAAAGGGATGATATCTTCGTCCACAGTAGAAAGACTCTCCTTTGATAAACTAGACAAAGATTGGCTTTATAAGAACAAACAAAGACAAAACAACTTAAATAACGAGTTTATAAAGAGAATTGAGGCTCTAGACACGGGATTTCTTTTTCTAGATATACTCGACAAAAGGACTCGGGTTTGTATTGAGAAAATCAACGAAACCTGCCTCTGCCTACCAAAAAGGTATGATCCTTTGTTGAATGGGCCCTCTCGTGGACGAATCAAAAAGTTGCTCGAAGTAATCGAGGAGCCCGAAGAAGAGGAGAAAAGCGAAGAAAAGGAGAAAAGCGAAGAAAAGGAGAAAAGCGAAGAAAAGGAGAAAAGCGAAGAAAAGAAGAAAAGTGAAGAAAAGGAGAAAAGCGAAGAAAAGGCACCGAAAAGCAAAGAACAGGAGAAAAGCGAACAAGAGGCACGTCTACGCGAAGAAGCACGTCTACGCGAAGAAGCACGTCTACTCGAAGAAGCACGTCTAAGCGAAGAAAGGGCACTTGGTCACTTGGGTGAATTTCGTGAAAAAGTCTACAATGTAATTAAATCTCGTCGAAGAAAAAAAAATGCAATGCAATCTCGTCGAAGAAAAAAGAATGCAATGCAATCTCGTCGAAGAAAAAAAAATGGAACTAAAAAATCTCGTGAAAGAATCGACGATGAACCTACAGAATCTCAACTTAAGCAAATCCTTGCTCTAAATCAAATTCATGAGACCCTTTTGCCAGGTTGCATTTTCGAGTCCCCAAAATATGAAGAGAGAATGTTCGCGATACTAAAAAGTAAAACACTAAAACGAAAACTAAGAGCAGAAAGAAAATTATATTATAATCCTTTGGCAAAATTTTTTTCTAAGCCTTGGGAAAAAAGGGGGGGAAGCATTGATTGGAACCAGCGAAAACTAAAAAAGCTCCAGCAACTAAGGACTTATAAAAGGGGAGAAGGTGTGGGACGAGCGCACATCGGTCAACGCGTCCCTCGCTGGTCATACGTATTAGTCCGCGAGGTCGCATACGACTGGGGCGAACCCTTTGTGACGAATCGGGGAGAGGATGAGTGCTTTGATATTCTATCAGCAAAAGTCAAATATGAAATTATTTTGCCTAAGATTCCTAAAGAAGTACGTATGAAAAGGCTTTCTAACGATAGTAACCAGATTGATTCGGCCATTGCTAAATCGATTAATGAGAAGGTTAAGACGGATTTGATCAAGAGTGGGGGAGACCCTTATAGTATTGACTTTGAGAAAAGCCTTGCTCATGTTCACGTTGGCAGCTACTTGACCAATCTCGAATCGAAAGGCGAAGCGTGGAAGTGCAGCTTGAAAGCGGTGCGCAAGCAATTTTGGCAGCAGGATGACATCAAAGGTATTACGAACCCCCTAAGGCGTAAAAACGGAGTTATTGTAAGAAAGATTGAACTGTTTCCGCATTCCCCTCTTTTTTTGGGCTTCTTAAAAAGTAGACTGTCTAGTTCTTTTAGGGTATTGAGACCCCTTGTTTTGAAAATGAAAAATTTGATGCATAGGTTTGTAATCAAAAAAGGGGACCTTTTCACTCTTAAGGGACCTAAGAAAGAACAGACAAAAACAAAAAGGAAGACAAAAGGGAAGACAAAAAGGAAGACAAAAAGGAAGACAAAAAGGAAGACAAAAGGGAAGACAAAAAGGAAGATAGACGAAAAAAAAAGAAAAGCATTGAAAGAACGGAAAAAATCGAAAAGAATCAAAAAAGAGAAAATCGACCTAGACCCCGACGAAGAGCTGTATCGGATGGATGGAATAGATTCATGGAATGAGCTTTATTATGGGCTAGGAGTACGAGGTATCGTATTAATTTTTAACTCCTATTTTAGAAGATATATTGCATTGCCTTTAGCGATAATAGCTAAAAATATTGGTCGTATCTTATTTTTGCAGCAGCCCGAGTGGGCTGAGGATAGAAAGGACTGGGAAAACGAGACTCATCTTTTATGCAACGATGACGGTTTGCCTCTAGGCGTCATATCCATCAAGAACTTGCCGGAGGAGTGGTGGGAATACGGTCTTCAGGTCAAAGTTTTATGGCCTTTAGAGTTGAAACCTTGGCACACAGCGGATGATAGACAAAGGGTAACCAAGGATTATGCTTTTATAAGGTCTTTCTGGGGACTAGCTGACTATCCTTGGGGTGGTGCCCGACCCAACCGTTCCTTTTCCATTTTTTGGGGGCCCATTTTTAAAGAACTAGGCAAAAAAAGTCAAAGATTAGCAGCAGATAAATTCGACGGGAGCGCCTTTCGACTTATAAGAAGCGTTTTCAACCAAAAAATAAAGCAAAAATTTGTTAGAGTTCTAGGAAACTCAAAAGAAAGCATAAAATGGCTTAAAGAAAGCATAAAACGGCTTAAAGAAATGGTTCTAGTTCTAAAAAGCACAATTTTGCAAATAATCAAAAAAAATACAAGATTGAAAGGGATAGGAGTAGATGAATCGAGTGAAACTCAAAAAGAAAAAGATTCTATAATCAGCAATGAGATAATTAATGAATCCGTTAGTCAAATTCGATCTACAGCTTCTACAAATTCAGAAGAAAAAATACAAAATCTGATTAATAGAACAAGCACAATCAAAAATCAAATAGAAAGAATTACAAAAGAAAAAAAAAAAGTAACTACAGGACTAAATAATAGTCCTAACAACAAAAAGCAAAATAATAATGTAGAATCAGCAAAAAATATTTGGAAAATTGTAAAAAGAAGAAATGTTCGATTAATAAGTAAATGGAATTATTTTCAAAAAATTTTCATTGAAAAAATCTACAAAATATACATAGATATCTTTCTATGTATCATTAAGATTCCTAGAATCAATTTAACAAAAAAATTTTTTGAGAAAGACATTTCCAATACGGAAACAAATCAAAAAAGAATTACCTTTAGTTCGACTATAAAAAATATAAATAAGCGGAAGTCACGGATTGTTCCGAAATTTGCTTCCTTGCCAAATTTATCTTCCCTGTCCCAAGCATATGTATTTTACAAATTATCACAAACCCTAGTTAGTAATAAGTTAAGATCTGTTCTTCAATATCGCGGAACGTCTTTTTTTCTTAAGACTGCAATAAAGGATTCTTTTGAAAGACAGGGAATAGTTCATTCCGAATTAAAGCATAAGAAACTTCGAAATTTTGGAACGAATCCATGGAAAAACTGGTTAAGAGGTCAGTCTCAATACAATTTATCTAAGGTTCATTGGGAGCGAGTAGGCGCACAAACCTGGCGAAATAAAGTCAACCGACGCCATACGGCTCAAAATAACGATTTAAATAAAGGAGATTCATATGAAAAAGACCCATTACTTCATTCCAAAAAACAAGATGATTCTGAAGTATATTCATTAGTAAGAAATCAAAAAACTAAGTTTAAGAAAAACTATAAATATGATCTTTTAGCATATAAATACATTTCTTCTGAAACTAAGAAGGACTCCTCTATTTCGAAATTGCCATTACAAGTAAATAAGAGCCAAGAGATCGACTTATTTGATATACCAGAGGAGATTGTTTTGAAGACTTATTTCAAGGATTGTATACTAGACAAGAAGTTTCTAGACAAGCTTTATCGAGACAATACTTATCTACACAATTATCTAGACAATACTTATGTAGACAAGGATTATGACAA